ATGACCGGAACAAAAGGGGATACACGTTACACCACGATTTTGAATCAGAAGAGAGATTTCAAGAAATGGCAGATCTATTCACTCTATCAATAACCGAGCCGGATCTGGTGTATCATAGGAGATTTGCCTTTTCTATTGATTCCTACGGGTTGGATCAAAAAAAATTCTTGAATCAGGTATTCAACTCCAGAGATGAATCGAAAAAGAAATCTTTATTGGTTCTACCTCCTCTTTTTTATGAAGAGAATGAATCTTTTTATCGAAGGATCAGAAAAAAATCGGCCCGGATCTACTGCGGGAATGATTTGGAAGATCCAAAACGAAAAACAGCGGTATTTGCTAGCAACAACATAATGGAGGCAGTCAATCAATATAGATTGATCCGAAATCTGATTCAAATCTATGGGTACATAAGAAATGTATCTAATCGATTCTTTTTAATGAATAGATCCGATCACAACTTCGAATATGGAATTCAAAGGGATCAAATAGGAAATGATACTCTGAATCATATAACTATAATGAAATATACGATCAACCAACATTTATCGAATTTGAAAAAGAGTCAGAAGAAATGGTTTGATCCTCTTATTTCTCGAACCGGGAGATCCATGAATCGGGATCCTGATGTATATAGATACAAATGGTCCAATGGGAGCAAGAATTTCCAGGAACATTTCCTTTCTGAACAGAAGAACCATTTTCAAGTAGTGTTCGATCGGTTACGTATTAATCAATATTCGATTGATTGGTCCGAGGTTATAGACAAACAAGATTTGTCTAAGTCACTTCGTTTCTTTTTGTCCAAGTCACTTCGTTTCTTTTTGTCCAAGTCACTTCTCTTTTTGTCCAAGTCACTTCCCCTTTTCTTTGTGAGTATCGGGAATACCCCCATTCATAGGTCCGAGATCCACATCTATGAATTGAAAGGTCCGAATGATCAACTCCGCAATCAGTTGTTAGAATCAATAGGTGTTCAAATCGTTCATTTGAATAAATTGAAACCCTTCTTATTGGATGATCATGATACTTCCAAAAGACCGAAATCCTTGATCAATGGAGGAACAAGATTACCATTTTGCTTCAAAAAGATACCAAAGTGGGTGATTGACTCATTCCATACTAGAAATAATCGCAGGAAATCCTTTGATAACACGGATTCCTATTTATCAATGATATTCCATGATCGAGACAATTGGCTGAATCCCGTGAAACCATTTCATAGAAGTTCATTGATATCTTCTTTTTATAAAGCAAATCCACTTCGATTCTTGAATGATCCAAATCGCTTCTGGTTCTATTGTAACAAAGGATTCCCTTTTTATGTGGAAAAGACCCGTATCAATAATTATGATCCTACATATGGACAATTCCTCACTATCTTGTTCATTCGCAACAAAATATTTTCTTCGTGCGTCGGTAAAAAAAAACATATTTTTGGGGAGAGAGAGACTATTTTGTCAATCGAGTCACAGGTATCTGACATATTTATACCTAACGATTTTACACAAAGTGGTGACGAAAGGTATAACTTGTACAAATTTTTCCATTTTCCAATTCGATCCGAGCCATTCGTTCGTAGAGCTATTTACTCGATCGCAGACATTTATACAACACCTCTAACAGAGGAACAAATAGTTAATTTTGAAAGAACTTATTGTCAGCCTCTTTCAGATATGAATCTATCTGATTCAGAAGGGAAGAACTTGCATGAGTATCTCAGTTTCAATTCAAACATGGATTTGATTCACACTCCATGTTCTGAGAAGGATTTCCCATCTGGAAAGAGGAAAAAAAAACGGAGTCTTTCTCTAAAGAAATGCGTTGAGAAAGGGCAGATGTATAGAACCTTTCAACGAGATAGTGCTCTTTTCAATCTCTCAAAATGGAATCTCTTCCAAACATATATGCCATGGTTCCTTACTTCGACAGGGTGGAAATATCTAAATTTCACCACCCTTTTAGAGATTTTTTCAGAACCATTGCCGATACTAAGGATACTAAGTAGCAGGCACAAATTTGTATCCGTTTTGAGAGATATTATGCATGTATCAGATATATCATGGCCAATTCCTCAGAAGATTCTTCCACAATGGACTCTGACTCTGAAAAGTAAGATTTCGAGTCTGATAAGTGAGATTTCGAGTAAGTGTTTCCAGAATCTCCTTCTGTCCGAAGAAACGATTCATCGAAATAATGAGTCACCCGTTCCATTGATATGGACACATCTGAGATTAACAAATGCTCGGGAGTTCCTCTATTCAATCCTTTTCCTTCTTCTTGTTGCTGGATATCTCGTTCGCATACATCTTCTCTTTGTTTCCCGAGCCTCTAGTGAGTTACAGACAGAGTTAGAAAAGATCAAATCTTTGATGATTCCATCATACATGATTGAGTTGCGAAAACTTTTGGATAGGTATCCTACATCTGAATCTGAACTGAATTCTTTCTGGTTAAAGAATCTCTTTCTAGTTGCTCTGGAACAATTAGGAGATTTTCTGGAAGAAATACGGGTTTCTGCTTCTGGTGGCAACATGCTATTGGTTGGTGGTTCCGCTTATGGGGTCAAATCAATACGTTCTAAGAAGAAATATTTGAATATCAATCTCATCGATCTCAGAAGTATCATACAAAATCCCATCAATCGAATCGCTTTTTCGAGAAATACGAGACATCTAAGTCGTACAAGTAAAGAGATCTATTCATTGATAAGAAAAAGAAAAGGGGTGAACGGTGATTGGATTGATGAGAAAATAGAATCCTGGGTCGCGAACAGTGATTTGGTTGATGATGAAGAAAGAGAATTCTTGGTTCAGTTCTCCACCTTAACGACCGAAAAAGAAAAAAGGATTGATCAAATTCTATTGAGTCTGACTCATAGTGATCATTTATCAAAGAATGACTCTGGTTATCAAATGATTGAACAACCGGGATCAATTTACTTACGATACTTAGTTGACATTCATAAAAAGTATCTAATGAATTATGAGTTCAATAGATCCTGTTTAGCAGAAAGACGGATATTCCTTGCTCATTATCAGACAATCACTTATTCACAAACCCCGTGTGGGGCTAATAGTTTTCATTTCCCATCTCATGGAAAACCCTTCTCGCTCCGTTTAGCCCTATCCCCTTCTAGGGGTATTTTAGTGATAGGTTCTATAGGAACTGGACGATCCTATTTGGTCAAATACCTAGCGACAAACTCCCATGTTCCTTTCATTACGATATTTCCGAACAACTTTCCGTATTCGTATTACAAGCCTGAAGGTTTTTTTATTGATGATAGTGATAGTGACGATAGTGATTATCGTGACGATATCGATATTGATGATAGTGACGATATTGATGATGACCTTGATCTTGATACGGAGCTGCTAGATATGACGAATGTGCTAACTATGGATATGCCGCCGAGTATATACGGATTTTATATCGATATCACCTTTCGATTCGCATTAGCAAGAGCAATGTCTCCTTGCATAATATGGATTCCAAACATTCATGATCTGTATGTGAATTACAGATCCTTCGGTCTATTACAGAACTATCTCTCCAGAGATTGTGAAAGATATTCCACTAGAAATATTCTTGTTATTGGTTCGACTCATATTCCCCAAAAAGTGGATCCCGCTCTAATAGCTCCGAATAAATTAAATACATGCATTAAGATACGAAGGCTTCTTATTCAACAACAACGAAAGCACTTTTTCATTCTTTCATATACTAAAGGGTTTCACTTGGAAAAGAAAATGTTCCATACTAACGGATTCGGGTCCATAACCATGGGTTCCAATGCACGAGATCTTGCAGCACTTATCAATGAGGCCCTATCCATTAGTATTACACAGAAGAAATCAATTATAGAAACTAATACAATTAGATCAGCTCTTCATAGACAAACTTGGGATTTGCGATCCCAGGTAATATCGGTTCAGGATCATGGGATCCTTTTCTATCAGATAGGAAGGGCTGTTGCACAAAATGTACTTCTAAGTAATTGCCCCGTAGATCCTATATCTATCTATATGAAGAAGAAATCATGTAAAGAAGGGGATTCTTATTTGTACAAATGGTACTTCGAACTTGGAACGAGCATGAAGAAATTAACGATACTTCTTTATCTTTTGAATTGTTCTGCCGGATTGGTCGCTCAAGATCTTTGGTCTTCACCCGGACCTGATGAAAATAATTGGATCGCTTCTTATAGATTCACTGAGAATGATTCTGATCTAGTTCATGGCCTATTAGAACTAGAAGGCGCTCTGTTGGGATCCTCACGGACAGAAAAAGATTGCAGTCAGTTTGATAATAATCGAGTGACATTACTTCTTCGGTCCGAACCAAGGAATCAGTTAGATATGATTCAAAACTATGAAAAATACGAATCGGAGTTTGAAGAAGAGGAAGAGGACATCGACCCGCAACAAATGGAGGAGGATTTATTCGATCACATAGTTTGGGCTCCTAGAATATGGCGCCCTTGGACCAATCTATTTGATTGTATTGAAAAGCCCACTGAATTGGGATTTCCCTATCGGGCCGGATCATTTCGGGGCAAGCGGAGCATCCATGAAGAGGATGAGCTTCAAGAGCATGAGGAGGAGTTCTTGCAGAGGGGAACCATGCAGTACCGGACACCAGATAGATTTTCCAAAGAACAAGGCTTTTTTCGAATAAGCCAATTCATTTGGGACCCTGCAGATCCATTCTTTTTCCTATTCAAAGATCAGTCCTTTGTCTCTGTGTTTTCACGTCGAGAATTCTTTGCATATGAAGAGATGTCAAAGGTGCTTATTACTTCCCAAACGGATTCTCCTACATCTATGTATACACGCTGGTTCATCGGGAATAGGCAAGAAAAGTACTGCGAATTGTTGATTCATCGCCAGAAATGGCTTAGAAGCAAGAGTTCATTATCTAATGGATCTTTCCGTTCTAATATTCTATCCGAGAGTTATCAGTATTTATCAAATCTCTTCCTATCTAAGGGAACGCTA